TAATTAAAAATTATCAAATAACAGAACATTATAAGTTTATTAATTAATTTTTCAAGTAAATTAAAAGCAATATTAGATTATTAATTATTATATATATATTAAATATTTAATTAATAATAAAATTACTATTTAATAATTAATAAATAAATCTACCCTATATATAAAAGGGTAGATTTAATTATTATTAATTATTAATTATTATATATATATTAAATATTTAATTAATAATAAAATTACTATTTAATAATTAATAAATAAACTGCCAACAGCAGTACGTTTGCATGCGCTTACGTACTCGTTCGACTAGCCCATTTTCAATTAATGTTTGAAATATACTAATAACGAACCTAACCTAACCTTCGAGGAGTTAGGTAGACTCGAGGAGTTGCGTAAACTAACCTACTGCTCGAGGAGTTAAGTAGATTCGAGGAGTTACGTGCCGCTAGCTTCCAGACTAGTCCGCTATGACAGTTTCATAACGGGCCGGTAGCGTCGCGTAACTCCTCGAGTCTACTTACTCCTCGAGCAGTAGGTTAGTTTACGCAACTCCTCGAGTCTACCTATCTCCTCGAAGTTTATTATATTTTAAAAATTATTAAAATTTTTAAAATAATATTTTTTTTTTTAAAAAAAAAAAAAAAAAAAAAAAAAAAAAAATAAATTAGAATAATTTAAAATAATAAATAATTAATAAATAAATCTACCCTATATATAAAAGGGTAGATTTAATTATTATTAATTATTAATTATTATATATATATTAAATATTTAATTAATAATAAAATTACTATTTAATAATTAATAAATAAATCTACCCTATATATAAAAGGGTAGATTTAATTATTATTAATTATTAATTATTATAGATATTAAATTTTTAACATTAAATTTGATTATATTATTGAATTAAATTATATTTTTTATATATTAATTGAATTATAATGTTAAGTTGAAGAATTATAAAGAATTCTTTTTTCTTTCTTTTTTAAAGTAAAAAAAAAAAAGAAAAAAAAAAGAAAGAATTTAGGGAGAAACTTAGGATTTGATTTAAATCATCTTTTTATTATATTATTTAATTTATAAGTTAAGCTTTGAAATTTTAATAATTAATAAATATCAAATGTACTGTTATTATTTTTTTTTATTAATAAATGATTCTTGATGTGGTTGAAATTACAATGTCATTATTTAGTTATCCCCAATGTAACTTTATATTGTTCATATTTTTTGGTCTGTCTTCATGTTTTGCTAGTCAATTATTTATTTTGTGTCTTCGTGGTCTACATGTTTTGATGTGGTTGAAATTACAATGTCATTATTTAGTTATCCCCAATGTAACTTTATATTGTTCATATTTTTTGGTCTGTCTTCATGTTTTGCTAGTCAATTATTTATTTTGTGTCTTCGTGGTCTACATGTTTTGATGTGGTTGAAATTACAATGTCATATAATATATCTGTAATCAGAAATTTCTATTTTAGAATAAAATTGATTCTTTTTTAGAAGTTTGGTTCATTAATAAGATTACATGTTTTTAGTTTAATTAATTTTTTTTCAGTAATTAATATTTTTAATAATATTGTTTATTATTTAGTTATTTAATAAGGTTTGACTAATCTTGTGCCAGCATTCGCGGTTATACATTTAATTCAACTTAACTTTTTTGGTTTAATGATTTAAATATTTTAATGATTATTCTAATTTATTAATTTGGGTGGAATTTATTTTTAAAATTTTTCTTTTAATAATTATTATTTTAATTTTAGAATTTAAACTAGGATTAGATACCCTATTATTCTTTAGTTAATTTACCCTGAACATTAACAGTTTTGCTCTGTTAAATTCAAAGAATTTGGCGGCATTTAATTTTATTAGAGGAACCTGTTTTTTAATTGATAAACCACGATATAATTTACCTTTATATTAACTTGTATATCTCTATATTTGGAATGTTTCTTAAGGATGACTTTCTTTTTTAATTTTTATTTTATGTTAGGTCAAGGTGCAGTATTAAAAGGTTTAAATGGGTTACATTTAAAGTTTTTATGGAATTATTTGTTTTAATATATTTATTAAATTGGATTTGATAGTAATTTTAATTAATTAATTATTTTGAATCTGTTCTTATTTGTGTACATATCGCCCGTCACTCCTATATACAGGATAAGTCGTAACAAAGTAGATGTACCGGAAGGTGTATCTGTTTGATCAGATAATATCTTATATAAAAGTTTTTCATTTACATTGATTAGAAGATTAATTTCTTTTCTGTTTTCATGAGTTTTTTTTTTTTTTTTTTTTTTTTTTTTTTTTTTTTTTTTTTTTTTTTTTTTTTTTTTTTTTTTTTTTTTTTTTTTTTTTTTTTTTTTTTTTTTTTTTTTTTTTTTTTTTTTTTTTTTTTTTTTATTTTTTTTTTTTTTTTTTTTTTTTTTTATTTTTTTTTTTTTTTTTTTTTTTTTTTTTTATAAAATTTATTAATTAATTTATAGTAGTTATATTCTATTCGTTATTTTTTTTATCTGGTTATTCAGGAATAAATTTAATTTTGGTTATTTTGTTTTTTTTATTTTTATATTTTTTATTTACTTATTTCATAAGGGATAATCTTTATGTTTTTTTATAATTTTTTTTTATTAATTTTTATTATTTTTAGTATTTTGTTTTTAGTTTTTAATAAATTAGATTTATTTTTTATTATTTATTTTTATTTATTTTTTTTACTGATATTTATTTAATTATTATTTTTTTATTTTTGTTAATGATTTAATTAGTATAATTTTTTTTTTTTGATTATTGAACTCGACAAATATAATTCTCAACTGTTTATCAAAAACATTTCTTTTAGTTTTATTATTAAAGGTAATTTCTGCTCTATGAATATTTTTAAATGGCCGCGGTATATTGACCGTGCAAAGGTAGCGTAATAATTATTTCCTTAATTAGGAACTTGTATGAATGAATATATGAGGGATTTTTTTTATTATTTAAAATTTTTATAATTTAACTTTTGAGTTAAAAGGCTTAATTGATTTATTGGGACGATAAGACCCTATAGAACTTTAAATTTAAGTTATTTGTTTTTTTATTGTTTATTATGCTTTATTTATTTTTTTAGTTGGGGTGATTATTAAATTTAATCTTTAGTTTTTTCTTTCATAAAATTTATGTTTTTTTTGATCTTTTATGTTTTGATTTTAAGAAATAGTTACCTTAGGGATAACAGCGTAATTTTAGTGGGGAGTTCTTATTTATACTAAAGTTTTCGACCTCGATGTTGAATTAAGATAAAGCTGTGGGGTAGGTTTTTCAGTTTTAAGTCTGTTCGACTTTTTAATTCTTACATGATTTGAGTTCAAACCGGCGTGAGCCAGGTTGGTTTCTATCTAATAATTTTTTAAATTTAATAGTACGAAAGGACCTTAAGTTTTTAGTTTTTATTATTTATACTGTTTACTATTAATTTACTTTTTGGATTGGCAGAAATTGTTTTATGCATTAAATTTAGGTTTTAATTAAGTATTTATACATTCATTAATTTTTTATTTAGTCAGATTATTTTTTGTCGTTTTTTTATTGATTTCTGTTGGTTTTTTTACTTTGTTTGAGCGCAAGATTTTGGGTTATAGTCAAGTTCGTAAGGGTCCTTGTAAGGTTGGTTTTTTTGGCTTACTTCAGCCATTTTCTGAGAGGGAATATTTTTTTCCTTTTAATTCTAATTTTTTAATTTATTATTTTTGTCCTTTATTAATGTTTATTCAGTCTTTTTTTCTTTGGTTATTATTTCCTTATTTTGTTTGTTGTATTTCTTTTTCTTTTGGGTTATTATTTTTTATGTGTTGCTTGAGAGTTAGAATTTACCCTATTGTTTTGTGTGGTTGGTCTTCTAATAGAATTTATTCTTTGCTTGGTGGCATTCGTAGAGTTTCTCAAACTATTTCTTATGAAGTTTCCTTGAGTTTTTTTCTTCTTTGTTATTTTTTAATGGCTGATACTTATAATATTATAGATTTTTTTTTAGTTCAATCTTATTGTTGATTTTTTTTTCTTTCTATTCCTTTATTTTTTTGTTGGTTATCTTGTTGTTTAGCTGAAACTAATCGGACTCCTTTTGATTTTTCTGAGGGTGAGAGAGAATTGGTTTCTGGGTTTAATATTGAATATGGAGGTGGCGGTTTTGCTTTTTTATTTATTTCTGAGTATTCTAGAATTATTTTTATGTGTTTTTTTACTTGCATAGTTTTTTTTGGTGGTGATTTTTTTAATTTAATTTTTTATTTTAAGATTGTTTTATTTATTTTTTTTTTTGTTTGAGTTCGTTGTTCTTTTCCTCGTTATCGTTATGATAAGTTAATATATTTGGCTTGAAGGTGTTATTTGCCTTTATCTATGAATTATGTTTTGTTTTTTTTTCTTATTAGGTGTTGAGTTTTGTATCATTTTTTTTTGTTAAGTTATTAAATTGCTCTTTATTATATTTTCAAAATATATACTTTTTTATAAGTTAAATAACTATTTTATTATTTTATCTCATATAGTTAATATAATTGGTTCTGTTAAGAAATATAAAAAGTAAATTTTTGTTAAGTTTTCTCCTAGTTTAATAAATGGTTGTTCAACTGGTTTTATTCCAATTCATGTTAATAGGATTAACGTTGAAGTTAATGCTCAAAAATTTATTTGTCTTATTGGGTAGAATTCTTTTCCTTTAAATTTTGATTTAATTGAAATTGGCAAGATTATAATGATTAAGATTGATATAATTAGTGCTATTACCCCACCTAATTTATTAGGGATTGATCGTAAAATTGCATATGCAAAAAGGAAGTATCATTCTGGTTGGATATGAATTGGTGTAACCATTGGGTTTGCTTTTATAAAGTTATCTGGATCTGATAATATATATGGTTCTGACAATGATAGTATTACTATTATTCTTAATGTAATTAATACAAATATTATGTCTTTAACTGATAAGAATGGGTGGAATGGGATTTTTTCAGTTTCTGACTTTAACCCAATTGGGTTATTTGATCCTGTTCTGTGTAGAAATATTAAGTGAATTATTGTTATTATTATGATAATAAATGGTAATATGAAATGTAGGGTGAAGAATCGGGTTAATGTTGCGTTGTCAACTGAGAACCCCCCTCAAATTCAGTTAACTAAGTTTTGTCCTAAGTATGGTACTGCTGATATTAGGTTAGTGATTACTGTTGCCCCCCAAAATGATATTTGTCCTCAAGGTAATACGTAGCCTATAAATGCTGTTGCTATTGTTATCAATATAATCATTACTCCAATTGTTCATGTTTTATAGAATTTATATGATCCATAATAAATACCTCGGCCTGTGTGTAGGTATATTATTATAAAGAATATTGACGCTCCGTTTGAATGTATTACTCGTATTAATCATCCTTGATTAACATCTTTTGTAATGTGATTGATTCTATCAAATGCTAATTCGATATTAGCTGAGTAGTGCATAGCTAGTATTAATCCAGAAATTGTTTGAATAATTAAACATATACCTAAAGTTACTCCCAGATTTCATCATAATGATAAGTTTACTGGTGTTGGAAGGTCAATTATTGATTCTTTAACTATTTTTATTAAATTTTCTTTTTTAAGAATTGATTTTTTCATATGTTTTTTTCCGTAATGGTCCTTTATGATGTTTAACTGTTTTTGTAATTGAAATTATTGTTAGTAATAAAAATATTACTATAATAATAGTTATTGTTATTGATTTTTTGTTATAAAGTTTAATTATTGATATTATTTCTGTTTGTTCATTTTTGTTGATTACCATAATTTCTTTTGGTTGGATTTCATTTAATAATTCTTCTGTTAAAATTATAAGTAATGGTATTATTAATAATAATTTAATATTTATCTTGAATTTTGTATTAGATGCAATTCTTGTTATGTATGAGAAGATTACTATTATTCCTCCAATTATTACTATAAATGTAATTATTATAATTCATGATGATTTTATTGTTTTGTTTATTATAATTGATGTTAAAATTGTTTGTAGTATAATGGTTAATATTATTGATATTGGTGTTTTTATAGCAGTTATTATTATTGAATTAATAATTATTATTTTTGTGATTATTATTTTAATTTCAGTAGTTAGTTTATTTAAAATTTATGCTTTGGGTGTATAAGATATATGTATATAATTATATTACTGAAGTTTTAAAGGTTAACCTAATTTTAGTTTACAAAACTAATATTTTTAAATAAATTATTAAAACTTATTTATTTTTTTTATTTTTTTTTATCAGGTTTTATTTCTTTGATATTAGTTCGTAAACATGTCTTATTGTGTTTGTTAAGTATTGAATATATGGTTATTTCCTTAATATTTATTTTTTCTTTATATTGTTTAATGCTTTCTTCTTTTTATTTATATATTTTTTTTATAACTTTTTGTGTTTGTGAAGGTTCCTTAGGGTTAAGTATTTTGGTTTTTATAATTCGTTTTCACGGCAATGATTACTTAAATTCTATATTTATATGATAGGTTTTTTTCTTTTTTTTTTATTTTTGATCCTAATGTTTTTTTTTGTAGGTTTTTGGTATTTGTCCCAATTTTTAATTTTTGGTATTTGTCCCAATTTTTAACTGTTTTGTTTTTAACTATTTTTTCTTTAATATTTTTCAGAAATTATTTTAGAGGGTTAAGATATTTTTTTGGAATTGATTATATTTCTTATAGTTTAATTCTTTTAAGATTTTTAATTGTTAGTTTAATAGTTTTGAGAATGGTTAATTTATTTGCTAATTCATTTTTTTTGTTTTTAGTTTTTTTATTGTTTATTTGTTTAGTTTTTTTCTTTTGTGTATTAAATTTTTTTTTAATATATATATTTTTTGAGTTTAGATTAATTCCCTTACTTATTTTAATTTTTGGCTGGGGTTATCAACCTGAACGTTTATTGGCTGGTTTTTATCTTTTTTTTTATACTTTATTTTCTTCTTTACCTTTTTTAGTTTTGATTATTTTTTTTTATTTATCTATTGGTAGATCTTTTTTTGATATATTTAATGGTTACTCATGTAGATTTTTTGTTTATTTTTTTATATTTTTTTCTTTTTTAATTAAGTTACCTATATTTATTTTTCATTTTTGATTACCTAAGGCTCATGTTCAAGCTCCTATTTGTGGTTCTATAATTCTTGCTGGGATTATATTGAAGGTAGGGGGTTACGGGATTATTCGTTTTATATATTTTTACGAGTACACTTTTATAAGGTATAGATTTATTTTTTATTCTTTCAGAATTTTAGGTTCTGTTTTAGTAGGTTTGATTTGTTTTGTTCAGTGTGATATTAAGTGTATAATTGCTTACTCTTCTATTTCTCATATAATATTGGGGCTTTTAGGTATTCTTAGAATAACAACTTGAGGTTTATTTGGGTGCTATTTAATAATGGTTGCTCATGGATTTTGTTCTTCTGGTTTATTTTGTTTATCGAGAATTAGCTATAGTCGTTTATTAAGACGAAGCTTTTATTTAAATAAAGGTTTAATTAATTATTTCCCTAGAGTTACTTTTTTTTGATTTGTCTTTTGTTGTTTTAATATAAGTTGTCCCCCTAGAATTAATTTTTTAAGAGAATTGTTTATTTTATTTTCTATAATTAACTATTTCGGATTTTCTTATTTCTTTTTTTTTTTTATTTCTTTTTTTTCTTCTTGTTTTAGATTTTATTTATTTAGTTATTCTCAACATGGTATCTATTTTAGTAATTATTCTTTTTCTTGCGTTAATGTTCTTGAATTTTTGTTATTGTTTATTCATTTGGTTCCTATTTTTTTTATTTTATTTGTTATTAATTTTATGATGTTTTACTTAAATAGTTTATTTAAAATATAGATTTGTGGTGTCTTTGATGCTTTATGTTTTAAGTTTTGTTTAATTATAAGTATATGGTTTGGTTTTATATTATTTTTTTCTTTTCTTTGTTATTTTTTTTTTTTGGTCTTTATTTTATTTTGTTTGATTATTCTTTAATAATAGAATGGGAGTTTTTTTCTTTACATTCGGTTAGTATTTTTTATATTCTTCTTTTTGATTGGTTTTCTTTATTTTTTTTATCTGTAATTATGTTTATTTCTTCTATAGTTATTGTTTATAGAATAAGTTATGTTGGATATTATAATTTTATATGTTTTCGTTTTTTAGTTCTTGTAATTTTATTTATTGTTAGAATGCTTTTAATGGTTTTGAGTCCAAATCTAGTTAGAATTCTTTTAGGTTGAGATGGTTTAGGTATTATTTCATATTGTTTAATTATTTACTATAACTCTATTAATAGTTATTTATCTGGTATATTAACTTGTTTAATTAATCGTTTAGGTGATATCGGTTTATTAATTTCAATTTCTTGAATTTTTTGTTTTGGTAGTTGAAATTTTATTTATTTTAATGATTTTTATGCTTATGGTTTATATAATTTAATTTTTATTTCTTGTTTTACTAAGAGAGCTCAGATTCCTTTTTCGTGTTGGTTACCTGCTGCTATAGCAGCACCTACACCTGTTTCTGCTTTAGTTCATTCTTCTACTTTAGTAACTGCTGGTGTTTATTTATTAATTCGTTTTTATAATTTGAATTTTTATAATAATTATTTGTTTTTATTTATTAGAGTTATGACTATATTTTTTTCTTCTATTTGTGCTATATTAGAATTTGACTTAAGGAAAATTATTGCTTTTTCTACTTTAAGTCAGCTTGGTCTTATAATAAGATCATTATATTGTGGTTTACCTATTTTTTCTTATTATCATATGTTAAGTCATGCTATATTTAGGTCTTTACTTTTTTTGTGTTCTGGTGTTTTTATTTATTATATAGGTAACAATCAAGATATTCGTTTTATAGGTTCTGTTTGTTTTTTTCTCCCTATAACTTCTTCTTGTTTTTTAATTTCTATTATAGCTCTGTGTGGTATCCCTTTTTTATCTGGGTTTTATTCAAGGGATTTAATTATTGATTTTTCTTCTTTTTATAGTTTAAGTTTATTTTTTTTTAGTTTGTATTATTTATCCTTGGGTATAACTTCTTTTTATAGTATACGGCTTTTTTATTATTCTATGTTTAGTAATTTAAGGTCTTTTTCTTTTTCTTGTGTTTTAGATTTTCCTGATAAGATAAAATTTACTATTTTTTTTTTATCCATTTTTTCTATTTTATTTGGGTGCTTTTTTTCTTGATTAATAAATTTAAATTCATTCATTTTGTTACCTTTAAGTTTAAAGCTTTTTTCTTTTTTTTTTGTATTTTTAGGGTTTTGGTTTGGTTATGAGTTTTATAAATTCAATTATTTCAATTTATATTTTTGTTATTTTAACGGTTTTATATGATTTATTAATGGTTTTTATATTTTTATTTATTTTCTTTTTTATAATTTTAGATTTGGGTGTAATTATTTTTTAATGTGGGGTGAATATTACGGTGGTAATAGTTTTTTTTATTTTTTTAAGTGTTCTTTTAATTTTCTTCAGTATTATACTAATAATAGTCTTAAGATTTTTCTTATTTCTTTTTTTCTTTGATTTATTATTTTTATTTATTCATATAGCTTATATAAGAGTTTAATATTGAAGATATTGAGGATAAATAGATTTTATTTGAATATTAATTTACTGAGTTAAATCTTCTTTTTAATGAAAATAAAATGTTTTTATAAACTAAGTAAATAAAGAGATAAACGTTATTTTCGCTTAAAAATTCAGTTAGCAGCTGTTTTTATTAAATCTCTTTTAATTGGATTTATTAATCATTATATTTGTTAACAACAAGTAACCTCTATTTTGGTTTCAATTAATTATAGCGTGGTGAATTATTCACTTATTTCAGGTCGAAACTGAATGTATTTATTTACTTCTAGCTTAAACTAGCTTTCTAGCACTTTTTATTTGCAATTTAAATGTTATATTTAACTATAGTTCATTATTTAGTTCAATTTAATATTCCATTTTTTCATTCATGTAATGTACCTAAAATAAGGATTAATATAAATAGTGTTGATGATACTAGTCAATTAATTATAATTGAATATTTTATTGAGAATAATCTTGGTATAATAATAATTACTTCAACATCAAAGATCAGGAAAATTACTGCAATTAAGAAAAAGTGAATTGAGAATGGTATTCGTTTTATGGATAATGGGTTAAATCCACATTCAAATGGTCTTAATTTTTGTAAGTCTTTAATTTGTTTTTTTCTTATTATTATAATTAATAATGTTATTGTTAATATAATTATGGTAATAATGATTGTATATTTTATAATTAGGTAAATTACTTATTTTATTTTAAACTTAAAAATTGGATGTCTTTTGTACTTTTTATACTAAACAAGTTATGACCCTCATCAGTAAATTGATATATAAAGAAATAATCAGATTACATCTACAAAATGCCAATACCAAGCTGATGCCTCAAATCCTACATGATGTGTTTTTGAGAAATGAAGGTTAATTACTCGTATTGTTGAAATTAGAATAAATATTGTTCCGATAATAACGTGGATTCCATGGAATCCTGTTCTTATAAAAAAAGTTGAGCCGTAAATTGAATCTGAAATACAAAATGAAGCTTCTGAATATTCAAATGCTTGTAAAATTGAAAAGTATACACCTAAAATGATTGTAATATTAAGTCTTTGCATCATTTGTGTGTAATTTTTGTTTATTAATGAGTTATGAGCCCAAGTTATTGATATTCCTGATGAAAGTAAGATTATTGTGTTTAATATAGGGATATTTATTGGATTGAATGTTTTAACTCCTATTGGAGGTCAAATTATTCCTAATTCAATATTTGGTGATAATCTTCTATGAAAGAATGCTCAGAAAAATGATGAAAAAAATATGATTTCGGAAGTAATAAATAAAATTATTCCTAATTTTATTCTGTTTGTTACTTTTTTAGTATGTAACCCTTGAAATGTTGATTCTCGAATAGTGTCACGTCATCATTGTATTATGGTTAGTATAATAATTACTGTTCCTATGGTTAATAGTGTTATTCTTTTTTGAGAAAATCACATAATTATTCCTGATGCTATAGATATAACTCCTATTGATCCTGTGATAGGTCATGGTCTTTTTTCTACTATGTGATAAGGGTGATTATTCATTTTTACACTTCTCTTGAATATAAACTAGATAATGTTATAAAAACATATGCTTGAATAATTGCTACTGCAAATTCAAATATTATTAATATTATATAAATAATGATTAATATAATTAATAATATTAAAGATTTCTGTCTTTCCCCTAGTAATGATATAAGTATATGCCCTGCAATTATGTTAGCAGTTAATCGAACAGCTAGTGATCCTGGCCGTATAAAATTTCTGATTGTTTCAATTATTACTATGAATGGTATTAAAATTATTGGAGTTCTTATGGGTACTAGGTGTTTAAATATTTTGTCTGTTTTATTAGTTCATCCATAAATTATAATTGATAATCATAATGAGACTGACAATGATATGGAAAATGTTAAATGTGATGAGGGGGTAAAGATATAAGGTAATAATCCTATTAAGTTAATTATTATGATTATTACTATAATGGCATTTGTTATTAATCTTAATCCTTTAATTTTTGTTAATGCTTCCGTTTCTTTTTTTATAATGTTTAGTATTTTTATAATGATAATTATATTTATGTTATTTGCTACTCAGAACTTTTTAGGTAAAATTAAAATTAATATTATTCTTGCTCAATTTATGGATATTGCTCCTGTAGTTGGGTCAAAAGTTGAGAATAAATTTGTTATCATTTTCATTTAAATTTATTATATTTTTTTTTTTCCTTTTTAGTTAGTTTGTAATTAAAATTGAAGTAAATTATAATTATTATAATAATAAATATTATAATTGTTATATAATATAATGATAATCATCATAAGGGTGCTATTTGTGGTATTGAATATCACTTAATAAGTAATTTTAATTTGACAAATTAATGTTTTAATAAACTAGATTTTCCATTAAGGGTATTCGCTTTACCATTTTTTGGTTTAAGAGACCATGACTTGCATTTAAGTTTCTTAATGTAATAATTTATTAATCATTTTGTAAATATTTTTATATTAACTATTTCTACTGAAATAGGTATAAATCTATGATTAGATCCACAAATTTCTGAACATTGTCCAAAAAATAATCCTGGTCGATTGATTAACATATTTCCTTGATTAATCCGTCCTGGGGATGCGTCAATTTTGATTCCTAATGATGGTACTGTTCATGAATGAATTACGTCTGTTGATGACACTAAGATTCGTGCCTTTACATTAAATGGTATAATTATACGATTATCAACTTCTAATAATCGAAATTCTTCAATTATTATTTCTTTTACTGGTTTTATATATGATTCGAATTCGATTTTTTTAAAGTCTGAATATTCGTATGATCAGAATCATTGATGTCCAATTGCTTTAATTGTAATAGCTGGATTAATATTCTCCTCAATTAAATATAGAATCTTAAGTGATGGTAATGCAATAAATACCAATATGATTGCAGGAATTAAAGTTCAAATTATTTCAATTATTTGTCTTTCTAATAGGTTTCGATTAATATATTTATTTGTTAATATTGATAATATTACATATGTAACTATTACAGTGATTATTATAATAATAATTATTGTGTGGTCGTGAAATAAAATTAGTTGTTCTATTAAAGGTGAGTTAGCATCTTGTATAATATTTGTTTTTCATGTTTTTATTTCTAAAAAAATATAATATTTATTTTTGAATTTTAGGTTCATTGCATTATTCTGCCACATTAGAATATGGTTAGTATAGGGGTTTGTTCGTATGAATGTTCTGAAGGTGGTAGTTTTTGCATTCATTCTAGTGATGACGGCAATCTTTTTGGAATAATAGCTGCTCGAATAGAGATTATTCTTTCTCAGATGATAAATAATAATATTATTACTCTTGTTATTGATATTACTCTTCCTATCGAGGAAATATTATTTCATAAGAAGAAGTGGTCTGGGTAGTCAGAGTATCGTCGAGGTATACCTCTTAACCCTAAGAAATGTTGGGGGAAAAACGTTAAGTTTACTCCAGTAAACATTACGAAAAATTGTATTTTTAGTCATTTTGGGTTTATTATTAATCCAGATATTAAGGGGTATCATTGGATTAATCCTGCAATAATTGCGAATACTGCTCCTATAGATAATACGTAATGAAAATGTGCTACTACGTAATATGTATCATGTAAAATTAAGTCAATTGATGAGTTAGATAAAACAATTCCGGTTAATCCTCCTATAGTAAACAGGAATACAAACCCAGTTGATCAAATTATAGGGATTGATTTTATTTTTGGTACTCCATGTATTGTTGCTATTCAACTGAATACTTTAATACCAGTTGGTACTGCAATAATTATAGTTGCTGATGTGAAATATGCTCGTGTATCTACATCTATACCAACTGTAAATATATGGTGAGCTCATACTACAAATCCTAGAACTCCAATTGTAATTATTGCATATATTATTCCTAAATAACCAAAAGGTTCATTTTTTCCTCTTTCCTGTCTAATAATATGTGAAATTATACCAAATCCTGGTAGAATAAGAATGTAAACTTCTGGATGTCCAAAAAATCAAAATAGGTGTTGATATAAGATTGGATCACCTCCCCCTGATGGATCAAAAAATGATGTATTGATATTTCGGTCTGTTAATAATATAGTAATAGCTCCAGCTAAAACTGGTAATGAGATTAAAAGTAAAATTGCAGTAATTGTAATTGATCAAACTATTAATGGAGTTTTATCTATTATTTTTATTGTTGTTCTTATATTTATTATTGTTGTGATGAAATTAATTGCCCCTAGAATTGATGAAATACCTGCTAAGTGTAACGAGAAAATAGTTATATCCACTCTTACACCAGAGTGTGCAATGTTAGAAGAAAGTGGTGGGTACACAGTTCAACCAGTTCCTGCTCCTGTTTCATTTAATGATCTTAAAATTAATAATGTTAATGAAGGGGGTAATAGTCAAAATCTTATATTATTTATTCGTGGGAATGCTATATCTGGTGCTCCAATTATTAAGGGTAGTAGTCAGTTACCAAATCCTCCAATTATAATAGGTATTACTATAAAGAAAATTATGATAAATGCATGTGATGTTACAATTACATTGTATATTTGATCATTTATTATTAAAGGCCCAGGTTGTGATAATTCTAAACGAATTAATATTCTTAATGTTATTCCTAAAATTCCTGATCAAGCTCCAAATATTATATATATAGTTCCAATATCTTTATGATTAGTAGAGAATAATCATTTATTCATTAAGATGTCCGTAAGTTAAGGTGGTAAATTGTAAATTTACTTATGAATTTGATTATTCTCTTAATAAGTCTTTTAGTTTAATTAAAATTTTAAATTGCAAGTTTAAGGATACTTTATAAGTCAAGACTTGACTTTATTTACTTTTTAAGCTTTGAAGGCTTATAGTTTAATTAATTAACTTAAAATCCTATATTATGATTTTTAATGTTAAAATTAATGGTATTGGGAAAATATTGATTAATATTAAATTAGAATTTGGTTCCTTACCTGCGAAAAATTTAATTTTAATAAATGATGATGAATATATTAGTATTAAAGTAGTTATTCGTAAATAAAAAAATATAACTACTAAAGATGTTATAATTATAACTATAAAACTTAGTTTTGAGTCTGTCTTTAATAAGAATTCCAAAATTATTAATTTTGCCGAAAATCCAAGTGTTGGAGGTATTCCACCAATTGATAGCATTATAACTCATAATCTTAATTTTAGTGAATTTTTGTGTATATTAGAAGTTATTTGATTTAAATAATTTGACTTAGTTTTAAGTAAGAAATTTAATAGGGTAGTTATTATGATTGAATAAATCAATATATAACTTATTCAAACTGAATTTCTTTTAATTGATGATAATAAAATCCCTAAATTAAAAATTGAGGAATATCCTATAATTTTTCGTAGTGAATTTTGATTTATACCTATAATAGACCCAATAACTATTCTGATAACTACAATTAATGTAAGGTTAATTTTTATATATCTTATTATTGTCAATGGAGCTAACTTTATTGTTACCAATAAGTTAAATATTATGAAATAATTTATTCCTTCAATTACTCTTAACACCCAATTATGAAATGGAGCAGCCCCTAATTTTGTTGATAATGAAGTTAATATAATTAATTCATATATATTAATTAACTTAGTTAACATAGATAATATACCCAATATTAAAACTATTGATCTTGTTCTTTGAATAATAAAATATTTTACACAAGATTCTGAACTTAACAATCTTTCTGAAGATATTATTGGAATAAAAGACATTATTCTAACTTCGATACCTGATCATATTATAATTCATCTATTTGATGAAATAGAAATAACAACCCCAATTGTTATTGATCACATAAATAATAATAATGTAGAATTAAATTTAATTAAAAAGAAGAAGATTTTACTTCTATATTTAGGGTATGAACCTAAAAGCTTTAAAATTAGCTTATCTTTTTTGTAAAATAGTGTAAGAAAAGCACAGTAGTTTTTGATTCTACAAGAATTAGTTTAATTCTAAATTTTACAATAAAAGTGTAAATTACACATAACTTAATCTATCAAATTAAACCTTTTATTTCAGGCATCTTATT